GCGAACGTCTGATATATGAAGATATTTATACGTCTTTGCACATACGTAAATATGAAATTCAGACTCATATAACAAGCCAAGGCCCCGAAAGGATTACTAAGGAAATACCACATCTAGAAGCCCATTTACTCCGGAATTTAGACAAAAATGGAATTGTGATGCTGGGGTCTTGGGTAGAAGCGGGCGATATTTTAGTAGGGAAATTAACGCCCCAGATGGCAAAAGAATCATCCTATGCCCCAGAAGATAGATTATTACGAGCCATACTTGGCATTCAGGTATTCACTTCAAGGGAAACTTGTCTCAAACTACCTATAGGGGGTAGGGGTCGGGTTATTGATGTGAGATGGACCCAAAAAGGGGGAGGGTCCAGTTATAATCCAGAAACTATTCGTGTCTATATTTTACAGAAACGTGAAATCAAAGTGGGTGATAAGGTAGCTGGCAGACATGGAAATAAAGGTATTATTTCCAAAATTTTACCTAGACAAGATATGCCTTATTTGCAAGATGGAAGACCGATTGATATGGTTTTCAATCCATTAGGAGTGCCCTCACGAATGAATGTAGGACAGATATTTGAATGCTCGCTCGGATTAGCGGGGGATCTGCTAGATAGACATTATCGAATAGCACCTTTTAATGAGAGATATGAACAAGAGGCTTCGAGAAAACTAGTGTTTTCGGAATTATATGAAGCTAGTAAGCAAACAGCAAATCCATGGGTCTTTGAACTGGAGTATCCTGGAAAAAGCAGAATATTTGATGGAAGAACGGGAGATCCTTTTGAACAACCTGTTTTAATAGGAAAACCTTATATCTTGAAATTAATTCATCAAGTTGATGATAAAATACACGGGCGTTCCAGTGGACATTATGCACTTGTTACACAACAACCCCTTAGAGGACGGGCTAAGCAAGGTGGACAACGGGTAGGAGAAATGGAGGTTTGGGCTCTAGAGGGATTTGGCGTTGCTCATATTTTACAAGAGATGCTTACTTATAAATCGGATCATATTCGAGCTCGTCAACAAGTCCTTGGTACTACGATGATTGGCGGAACAATACCGAGACCTGAGGATGCTCCAGAATCTTTTCGATTGCTCGTTCGAGAACTACGATCTTTGGCTCTGGAACTGAATCATTGCCTTGTATCTGATAAAAATTTACAGATTAATAGATTTACAGATTAATAGAAAGGAAGCTTAATCGAAACGAATCGGAATTTTGATTCTATGATCGATCGGTATAAACATCAACAACTCCGAATTGAATCAGTTTCGCCTCAAAAGATAAGTGCTTGGGCTAACAAAATCCTCCCTAATGGAGAGATAGTTGGAGAGGTAACAAAACCCTATACTTTTCATTATAAAACCAATAAACCCGAAAAGGATGGATTGTTTTGTGAACGAATTTTTGGTCCTATAAAAAGTGGAATTTGTGCTTGTGGAAATTATCGAGTAATCAGAGATGAAAAAGAGGACCAGAAATTTTGTGAACAGTGCGGAGTTGAATTTGCGGATTCTCGTATTCGAAGATATCAAATGGGATATATCAAACTGGCTTGTCCAGTAACCCATGTGTGGTATTTGAAACGTCTTCCTAGTTATATCGCGAATCTGTTAGATAAACCTCTTAAAGAATTGGAAGGCCTTGTATACTGCGATGTGTGATTTGATCGAAATTCTAATTTTACAGATTCAAAATGATAAACTGTCTTCCCATTTATGGGGATGTCCCCAATCTGACATGTCTCGTGAAAGGAGTAACGTGAAGCTCAGAATTATGGTTGTCTAAAATATTACCAAAAAAAGAGCGGGGGGTTGGTCTATGGTCGAGTCAGTAGCCAAAAATTAGTAATTTTGAGTTGTACCTCGTGAAAAAAGACTTCCTTAATTTGTGAAATTGAATTCTGTTTCATTTAATTCTGTTTCTAAGTAGGTAAATATGCATGGTTGTAGGAGTCTATCCATCGCATATAGGCTTTAAGAACATCTTAACATAATCGTCGAGGCGATGTCTCAGGACCTAAAAGATCGAATCAAATGGAAAGGTACATAGACAAGTAAATCCCTTTTGAATTACAACCCTTAAGGGGATTTCGCGTTCGAGGGGAAGTAGACTACTCAAGAATTTCCTATTTCGTTTATTTATATGGAAAGAGTATCATTTTTTTTGAATTAAATAAAAAATTCAAAAAATAGAAAAAAAAAATAAGAATGGATCAATGAAATGTTACTTGGTCTTTACTACTAACTTGAGTAAGGAGTAGATTCTAGGAGATTTTTCGAGAATTCAAAAGTAAAAACCGCTTTTTTTTCTTTGGTTCTAACTACTTGAGCCGGACGAAAAGAAACTTTCACGTCCGATTTTAAAGGGGGGAGGATCTTATCCCAATTTTTCTTTTGCTAGGCCTATAGCTAAAAAACCTACTTTCTTACGATTACGAGGGTTATTCGAATATGAAATACAATCCTGGAAATACAGCATCCCGGTTTTTTTTACTACTCAAGGCTTCGATATATTTCGAAATCGAGAAATTTGTACTGGAGCAGGTGCGATACGAGAACAATTAGCCGATATAGATTTGCGAAGTATTCTAGATTATTCATTAGTTGAATGGAAGGAATTAGGCGAAGAAAGAACCACGGGTAATGAATGGGAAGATTGCAAAATTGGAAGAAGAAGGGATTTTTTGGTTAGACGCATAGAATTAGCTAAACACTTTATTCGAACAAATATCGAACCCGAATGGATGGTTTTATGTTTACTACCAGTTCTTCCTCCTGAATTACGACCCATCATTCAGATAGATGGGGGTAAGCTAATGAGCTCGGATATTAATGAACTCTATAGAAGAGTCATCTATCGAAACAATACGCTTACCGATCTATTAACAACAAATAGATCTACACCGGGGGAATTAGTAATGTGTCAAGAGAAATTGGTACAAGAAGCCGTAGATACGCTTCTTGATAATGGAATTCGCGGACAACCAATCAGGGATGGTCATAATAAGATTTACAAGTCGTTCTCTGATGTAATTGAAGGAAAAGAGGGAAGATTTCGTGAGACTATGCTTGGCAAACGGGTTGATTATTCGGGTCGTTCTGTCATTGTTGTAGGACCCTCACTTCCACTCCATCGATGTGGATTGCCTCGGGAAATAGCAATAGAGCTTTTCCAGACATTTGTAATTCGGGGACTAATTAGACAACATCTTGCTTCGAACATAGGAGTTGCTAAGAGTCAAATTCGGGAAAAAGATACAATTGTATGGGAAATATTGCAGGAAGTTATGCAGGGGCACCCCGTATTGCTGAATAGAGCGCCCACTTTGCATAGATTAGGCATACAGGCATTTCAACCCATTTTAGTTGAAGGACGTGCTGTTTGTTTACATCCATTAGTTCGTAAGGGATTCAATGCAGACTTTGATGGGGATCAAATGGCTGTTCATGTACCCTTATCTTTGGAGGCTCAAGCGGAGGCCCATTTACTTATGTTTTCTCATATGAATCTCTTGTCTCCAGCTATTGGGGATCCTATTTCCGTACCAACCCAAGATATGCTTATGGGTCTATATGTATTAACCATTGGGAATCGTCGAGGTATTTGTAGAAATAGGTATAATCCATGGAATCGAAGAAAGTATCAAAATGAAAGAATTAATGATAATAATCATCAGTCTAAGAAACAAAAAGAACCTTTTTTTTGTAATTCCTATGATGCAATTGGAGCTTATCGACAGAAAAGACTCAATTTAGATAGTCCTTTTTGGCTCCGCTGGCGAATCGATCAACGCATTATTGCTTCAAGAGAAGGTCCCATCGAGATTCACTATGAATCTGGGGGTACTTGTCAGGAGATTTATGAACACTCTTTTTTAGTAAGAAGTGTAAAAAAAGAAATTCTTTGTATATATATTCGAACAACTATTGGTCATATTTCTCTTTTTCGAGAAATTGAAGAAGCTCTACAAGGGTTTTGTCGAGCCTGCTCGTATGGTCACTAATCATATGGCATCTCAATTAAGTGATTTTGTGACACTGGCGTGAATTTTGATCTCTCTGTTGCTACTAGGACTATACTTCCTCTGAATTTTCATCCGGATTAATATCGAGAAAGGGAAGTTTTCAAATCATTGACTCAAACTCATTGTCGAATCCCAATCAGCAGAATATGGAGGGACTTATGGCAGAACGAGTCAATCTAGTCTTTCACAATAAAATAATAGATGGAACTGTCATTAAAAAACTTATTAGCAAATTAATAGATCACTTCGGAATGGCATATACATCACACATTCTGGATCAAATCAAAACTCTGGGTTTCCAGCAAGCCACTGCTACATCCATTTCATTAGGGATTGATGATCTTTTAACGATCCCTTCTAAGGGATGGTTAGTACAAGATGCTGAAGAACATAGTTTAATTTTAGAACAACACCATCATTATGGGAATGTGCACGCAGTAGAAAAATTACGCCAATCTATTGAGGTGTGGTATGCTACAAGTGAATATTTGCGACAAGAAATGAATCCTAATTTTAGGATGACAGATTCACTTAATCCAGTGCATATAATGTCTTTTTCGGGAGCTAGAGGAAATGCATCTCAAGTGCACCAATTAGTAGGTATGAGGGGATTAATGTCGGATCCTCAAGGACAAATGATTGATTTACCTATTCAAAGTAATTTACGCGAAGGGCTGTCTTTAACAGAATATATCATTTCTTGCTACGGAGCCCGAAAAGGGGTTGTGGATACTGCTGTACGAACCTCGGATGCGGGATATCTTACGCGCCGACTTGTTGAAGTAGTTCAACACATTGTTGTACGTCGAGCAGATTGTGGCACCGCCCGAGGGGTTGCCGTAAGTCCTCAAAATGGGATGATGCCCGAGTCCGAAAGAATTTTTATTCAAACATTAGTTGGTCGTGTATTAGCAGAGGATATATATATGGGCTCACGGTGCATCGCCACCCGAAATCAAGATATTGGATTTGGGCTTGTCAATCGATTCATAACCTTTCAAACACAAATAATATTTATTCGAACCCCTTTTACTTGTAGGAGTACATCTTGGATCTGTCGATTATGTTATGGTAGGAGTCCCACTCATGGCGACCTGGTCGAGTTGGGAGAAGCTGTAGGTATTATTGCGGGTCAATCCATTGGAGAACCGGGGACTCAACTAACATTAAGAACTTTTCATACTGGAGGAGTCTTCACGGGTGGTACTGCAGAACATGTACGAGCCCCGTCGAATGGAAAAATCCAATTTAATGAAGATTTCGTTCATCCCACGCGTACGCGTCACGGGCATCCTGCTTTTCTATGTTCTATAGCCTTAGATGTCACTATTGAGAGTGAGGATATTCTACATAATGTAACTATTCCACCTAAAAGTTTTATTTTGGTTCAAAATAATCAATATGTTGAAGCAGAACAAGTAATTGCTGAGATTCGCGAGGTCCCATTCACTTTGAATTTGAAAGAGAGAGTTCGAAAACATATTTATTCTGACTCAGAGGGAGAGATGCACTGGAGTAATGATGTGTACCACGCATCTAGATTTACATATAGTAATATTCATCTTTTACCAAAAACAAGTCATTTATGGATATTATCGGGAGGTTCGGGGAGATTCAGTGCAGTCCCATTTTCACCGCACAAGGATCAAGATCAAATGAATATTTATTCCCTTTCTGTAGAACGAGGGTCAATTTCGACTCTCTCGGTGAATAATGATCTACTAAGATACAAATTACTTTGTTCATATTTTTCTGGTAAAAAAAAAGAAGACAAGATTCCTAATTATTCAGAATCCGTCCATTGGAATCTCATATACCCCGCGATTTTACACGGGAATTCTCATTTATTGGGAAAAAGGCGAGGAAATAGATTTCTCGTTCCAATCCAATCGATTCACGAACGAAACAAAGAGGTAATGCCTAATTCAGGTATCTCGATTGAACTACCAATAAATGGTATTTTCCCTATAAATAATAGTATTTTTGCTTATTTCGATGATCCCCGATACAGAAGAAAGAGTTCGGGAATTACTAAATATGGGACTCTGGGCGTGCATCCAATCGTTAAAAAAGAGGATTTTATTGAGTCTCGACCAATAAAAGAATTGAAGTCAAAATACCAAATGAAACTCAATCTATTTTTTTTCATTCCCGAAGAAGTGCATATTTTACCTGAATCTTCTTTGATAATGATACGAAATAATAGTCTCATTGGAATAGATACACGAATTGCTTTCAATATAACTATAAGAAGCTACGCGGACGGATTAGTCCGAATGGAGAGAAAAAAAAAGAGAATTGAACTGAAAATCTTTTCAGGAGATATTCATTTTCCTGGGGAGCCTGATAAAATATCCCGACACAATGGGATCTTGATACCTCCAGGAAAAGTAAACATCAATTTTAAGGACTCTAAAAAATGGAAAAATTGGATCTATGTCCAACGGATCACATCTAATAAGAAAAAGTATTTTGTTTTAGTTCGCCCTGTAGTGACATATGAGATATTGGATGGTCTAAATTTACCAACACTCTTCCCTCCGGATTTTTTACAAGAAAGGGATAATATGCAACTTAGAGTTGTTAATTATATTGTTTATGGAAATGCCAAACCCATTCAAGGAATTTCTGATACAAGTATTCAATTAATTCGGACTTGTTTAATTTTGAATTGGAATCAAGACATAAAAAGTTCTTCTAGCGAGGAGGTCTGTACTTCTTTTATTGAAGTAAGTACAAATGGTTTGGTTCGAGCTTTCCTAAGAATCGACTTAGTAAAATCCGCTATTTCGTATCGCAGAAAAAGGAATTATCTCTCAGGTTCAGGATTCATTTCCAATAATGGATCAGATCAGACCAACATCAATCCTTTTTTTTATTCCATTTATAAAAAGAGAAAAACGAAACAATCACTTAACCACCAAAATCACGGAACTATTCGCACATTGTTAAATAACAATAAGGAATATCCTTCCTTGATAATTTTATCACCATCTAATTGTTTCCGAATGCACCTATTCAACGATATAAAATATCCCAATGTTAAAAAAGAATTCATTTCAACAGATTCTATAATTCAAATTAGGAATTCGATCGGACCGTTAGGAACGGTCCTTAATTTTTTTAATTTTTATTCCTTTTATTATTTAATAACTCATAATCCGATCTTGATAACTAAATATCTTCAACTTGAAAATTTAAAACGGACTTTTCAAGTGCTTAAATATTATTTAATGGATGAAAATGGGATAATTTCAAATCGTGATCCGTACAGTAAAATCGTTTTCAATTTATTCAATTTGAATTGGTATTTTCTCCATCAAAGTTATTGTCCTAATTATTGGGAAGAAAGACCCACAATAATTAGTCTCGGTCAGTTTATTTGTCAAAATGGATATATAGCCAAAAAAGGACCCCCCTTAAAATCGGGTCAAGTTTTGCTTGTTCAAGTTGACTCTGTAGTAATAAGATTGGCTAAACCTTATTTGGCCACTCCAGGAGCAACCGTTCATGGACATTATGGAGAAATCTTTTACGAAGGAGATACATTAGTTACATTTATCTATGAAAAATCCAGATCCGGTGATATAACGCAAGGTCTTCCAAAAGTGGAACAGGTCTTAGAAGTGCGTTCAATTGATTCAATATCAAAGAACCTCGAAAAAAGAAGGCAGGGTTGGAACGAGCATATAACAAAAATTCTTGGAATTCCTTGGGGATTCTTGATTGGGACTGAGTTGACTATAGTGCAAAGTCGTATATCGTTGGTTACTAAGATACAAAAGGTTTATCGATCCCAAGGGGTGCAAATTCATAATAGGCACATAGAGATTATTGTACGCCAAATAACATCAAAAGTGTTGGTTTCCGAGGATGGAATGTCTAATGTTTTTTTACCTGGAGAACTAATTGGATTGTTGCGAGCGGAACGAACAGGACGCGCTTTAGAAGAATCGATCTGTTACCACGCTATCCTATTGGGAATAACAAGAGCATCTTTGAATACTCAAAGTTTCATATCGGAAGCGAGTTTTCAAGAAACTGCTCGAGTTTTAGCCAAAGCAGCTCTTCGTGGTCGTATCGATTGGTTGAAAGGTCTAAAAGAGAATGTTGTTATAGGTGGGATGATCCCCGTTGGGACCGGATTTAAAAGATTACTGCGGCAACATAAGAATAAGAGCATTCCTTTGAAAAGTCAAAAGAAGAGTTTTTTCGAGGGGGAAATACGAGATATTTTGTTCCATCACGCAGGCTTATTTGATTCGTGCCGTTCAAAAGAATTTCCATGATACACTTGAAGAATCATTTAGATCATATATCATTTAATGATTCCTAAAAAAAGTGTAGTCATACTTACTTTCTTTTGTTTTGGAATTCAATTTCCATTTGAAAAACTCTTTATATAGGGTCTTGAGGGGGTAATGGAAATTCAGATAAGAATGAATAGAGGTTAGCAGTTTGGATTGTGGATTGACATCGATACGTCCAATCCACGGTAGAAGAAAAGGTTCCGTCGGAACAATTGGTTAGTTCAAGACAACCTCATCACTTTTTTTTAAACAAAAAAGAAAGAGGAAGTGTGGGGAGAAATGACAAGAAGATATTGGAACATAAATTTGGAAGAGATGATGGAAGCAGGAGTTCATTTTGGTCATGGGACTAGAAAATGGAATCCGAGGATGGCGCCTTATATTTCTACCAAGCGTAAAGGTATTCATATCACAAATCTTACTAAAACTGCTCGTTTTTTATCAGAAGCTTGTGATTTAGTTTTTGATGCAGCAAGTAAGGGAAAAGAGTTTTTAATTGTTGGTACAAAAACTAAAGCAGCCAATTCAGTAGTGCGGGCTGCAATAAGGGCTCGGTGTCATTATGTTAATAAAAAATGGCTCGGTGGCATGTTAACCAATTGGTCCACTACAGAAACTAGACTTCATAAGTTCAGGGACTTGAGAATCGAACAAAAGACGGGGAAATTCTACTGTCTTCCAAAAAAAAGAGACGCCGCTATGTTCAAGAGACAATTATCCCACTTGCAAACATATCTAGCCGGGATTAAATATATGACGGGGTTACCCGATATTATAATTATCGTTGATCAGCAAGAAGAATATACAGCTCTTCGAGAATGTATCACTTTGGGAATTCCAACGATTTGCTTAATAGATACAAATTGTGATCCCGACCTTGCAGATATTTCAATTCCAGCAAATGATGACGCTATAGCCTCAATCCGATTAATTCTTAACAAATTAGTATTCGCAATTTGTGAGGGTCGTTCTAACTATATACGAAATACGTAATTAATAATAAGTAATAAGATAGAAATTTTTTTTTTGATTTATGGAATCGTTTACTATTCTCAAATTTGATTCGATTATATAAATGAGATAAAAATGAGTGGGGATATTATGTTATTAGTTCGTATCAAAAAATTCAAATAAGCAAGTCGAAAAAGAGCTGGTTGAATTCAAATAATTTCCTGGAATTTCAATTTCTGTCAGAGGGTAATATGAATGTTCTATCATGTTCCACCAACACACTAAAAGTGTTATACGAAATATCGGGTGTAGAAGTAGGCCAACATTTCTATTGGCAAATAGGAGGTTTTCAAGTCCATGGTCAAGTACTTATTACTTCTTGGGTTGTAATTGCTATCTTATTAGTTTCAGCCAGTATAGCTGTTCGGAATCCACAAACCATTCCGAATGACGGGCAGAATTTCTTCGAATATGTCCTTGAATTCATTCGAGACGTGAGCAAAACCCAGATTGGAGAAGAATATGGTCCATGGGTTCCTTTTATAGGAACTATGTTCCTATTTATTTTTGTTTGTAATTGGTCAGGGGCTCTTTTACCATGGAAAATCCTACAGTTACCCCATGGAGAGTTAGCCGCACCCACGAATGATATAAATACTACTGTTGCTTTAGCTTTACTCACCTCAGTAGCCTATTTCTATGCGGGTCTTAGCAAAAAAGGATTAGGTTATTTCAGTAAATACATTCAACCTACTCCAATCCTTTTACCCATTAACATCTTGGAAGATTTTACAAAACCCTTATCGCTTAGTTTTCGACTTTTCGGAAATATTTTAGCCGATGAATTAGTAGTTGTTGTTCTTGTTTCTTTAGTACCTTCAGTAGTTCCTATACCTGTCATGTTCCTTGGATTATTTACAAGTGGTATTCAAGCTCTTATTTTTGCAACTTTAGCCGCCGCTTATATAGGAGAATCCATGGAGGGTCATCATTGACTTCACTTACAAATAGTTGTTTTTTGAATTTAGACCAAAAAAAATAATAGCGGAATTCAAGATAATCTACTTGGAGAACATCAAAATAGATAACTACTAAGGGATAACTAATAAGGCAGTTAGAATATACCGTAATAGGAAAAAAGATTCCACTCAAAATATTTAGGGGGGATTCTAAAAAAAACGAAAGAGATCGAAAGGATCGGTTTCCTAAAATAAAAATGAATGTCCTGTTTGGATGTATTATTTGATTTTCTATAAATAAAAGAATATTTTAATAAATGATATTTTAGTTTATTTATAAATCAATATTTTTAAATAAATATTTAATAAACAAGAAGAATAAAAAATGAAGAAAGAAAATAGAATCAAATTCTAATGAAAATTTCTATGAAATGATTCGCCTTAACCAATTTTTCTATGTAAATTCGATCCATGCGGAATAATCATAAAGAAAGAGAAGAATTAAAAACTGCGATTCAAAAAAAGAAATTAGCCAGTTCAAAATTGTGTATCTTGAATGCCTATAATCCAACTATTATCGAATTCCGCTAGGGAGTTTTTTTCGTTCAAAAAGAATTCTAATGGATCTAAGATCAAAATAAGTTGGTTTACATTCTGGAAGAAACACATGTATATGGGATATTAGATATTGAATAGTTATATATGACCTAAAAAGTATCTAATATCCTAATACTATGAATTTCAATAGGGATTCCAATAAACGTCTTTGGTTTTGTATTCCTAAGAACCAACTTCAAAAAGCGATAGAGAATCGGTTCTGATGATTCAATAATATTATTCTATTACTTCAATTTGGAGTTTTTAGTTACTCTGTTTGGATGAAACTGCGTGATGGAATAATTCATCAATAATTGATTGAATGATTGTATCATTAACCATTTTTTTTTGTGAGGAATTTAACTTATCATGAATCCACTGATTTCTGCTGCTTCTGTTATTGCTGCTGGGTTAGCTGTCGGACTTGCTTCTATTGGACCTGGGGTTGGCCAAGGGACTGCTGCGGGCCAAGCTGTAGAGGGGATCGCAAGACAGCCCGAGGCGGAGGGAAAAATACGAGGTACTTTATTGCTTAGTCTGGCTTTTATGGAAGCATTAACAATTTATGGATTGGTTGTCGCTTTAGCGCTGTTATTTGCGAATCCTTTTGTTTAATCTTGTCTTAAACACTTAAACAATCGCAAATATATAGGTATAGAAAATTTTGACTTATTTTTTTGTCTGAATTGATTTTAGTCCGGACTTATACTTGTTCCTTGCTTTTTTGAATTATATTAATAATTCACTCCTACAATTTACAATGTGGGACACTAATCCCTGCCCGGGAAGGAAAGATTTAAGGATGAGTAATTAGCATACCGATCCGCTTTCTTCCTTCCCGTTCTTAGAAATTGAAACTTAAGGAGTCTTCCAACAAACGAACTATTCCGAAATTGATACAAACTTCAAATTTGATAGCTAATTCTAAAATTCTAATAAGTATTATTTTCATTAGGATTAGGACTTTTTTTTTTTGAAAAAATCCATTTTGAAATCAATTCTATAGACCATAGATATAAGAAATTCATATAAATTAAATATAAGAATATAGAAGGGAAGTAATATAAAAAAGAAACTCTATTCTTGTTTTTTTATCTATCTGTAACAGAAAGGGGATTGTATGAAAAATCTAACCGATTCTTTCCTTTCCTTGGGCCAATGGCCGCTGGCCGGGAGTTTCGGGTTTAATACCGATATTTTAGCAACAAATCCAATAAATCTAAGTGTAGTATTTGGTGTATTGATCTTTTTTGGAAAGGGAGTGTGTGCGAGTTGTTTATTTCAAGAATAGGCTGGACCGATCCAGCGGCACTTTTTTTTTTCATTATTTTTTTTTTTGACTAGTCAAAAAAAAAAATAATGAAAAAAAAAAGATGCACGATCTCGCGAATTACTTATGAATTTTGAAATTGATTGAATTTTAGCAATTCATAAAAAATGATATTTTTAATATTTAAGAAACGTAGCATTTCGTAATTCATTGGTAAATCCGCTTTGAGTCTCAATCAACCAATAATGCGGGACTAATTATATGGTTAAAGTGAAACCTTTGAAGTCCAAACATAGCATGGTATTCTTTCTACTACTATCGTCATTTGAAATTAAAAATGACGGACTGGTTGAAATTTTTTGTTCGATATAGAACGC